CGAAATGACCTGGCCCAATAGGCAAATCCCAATGAATTGGGCCTTTCGATACAATCAAATAGATTGCCACAAGGGTGCCATATTCTAGGAGCCCAAACTATGTGATTGAATAAATCCTCCTCTAGCTGTTGCGGGTCGAGGGCTCCTTCCCCTTCTTCAAACTCCGATTCGTATTTTTCATATAGAAATCTCTGATCAACGATAGAACAAGATCCATTTTGCATCATATCTAAGGGATTCCTTGGTTCGGACCGAAGAAGCAATGTCACTCGATCATTATCAAACTGACTGCAATCTTTTTCTGTCCGTGAGGATCCCACCAGAACGCCTTCTACTTCTAATAGGCCGTGAACTAGATCAGAATCATTCTCAACGAATCCATAAGAAGTGATCCCATTTTTTTCATCGGGTCCGGGTGGAGACCAAAGATCTTGAGCGACCGATCCGGCAGAACAACTCAAAAGATAAAGAAGTCTCGTTAATTTCTTCATGCTCGTTCCAAGCTCGAAGTACCATTTGTACAAATAAGAATCCCCTTCCTTACATGATTTCTTCTTCATATAGATAGATATAGGATCTATTCCATTAAAGTGGTTATTTATTTATAATTTAAGAAAAGCGAGGAGCGAAAGGATAAAGCGTTTGATAGCTCGAAGCCTTCGTTAATGCCGAATCAAATGGTTCCATTCAGCGAGACCACTACACCTGGTTGGACGTGGCTCAAAAACTAGCACAAGGGATGAGCCCCGGAGAAAGAGTTTCCCGGGATGATCTCCATATGCTGGTAAACCAATTACAGAATCCAGGCAGTGAGCTATATCTGCAAGCCCTGGAGCTGATAATGAAAATAACCTGAGGCTTTCAGTGGCAGGACAAAGAAATACGACCTTTAAGATAAAAACTCAAGCCTCAGAGTATAAAGGGGAACCCCTATCGCCCGAGAAGAGGGGGTTTAACAAATGGTGGGCCACAAAAAAAAAAAAAAAAAAAAAAAAAAAAAAAAAAGGTAAACCAATTACAGAATCCAGGCAGTGAGCTATATCTGCAAGCCCTGGAGCTGATAATGAAAATAACCTGAGGCTTTCAGTGGCAGGACAAAGAAATACGACCTTTAAGATAAAAACTCAAGCCTCAGAGTATAAAGGGGAACCCCTATCGCCCGAGAAGAGGGGGTTTAACAAATGGTGGGCCACAAAAAAAAAAAAAAAAAAAAAAAAAAAAAAAAAAAAAGGTAAACCAATTACAGAATCCAGGCAGTGAGCTATATCTGCAAGCCCTGGAGCTGATAATGAAAATAACCTGAGGCTTTCAGTGGCAGGACAAAGAAATACGACCTTTAAGATAAAAACTCAAGCCTCAGAGTATAAAGGGGAACCCCTATCGCCCGAGAAGAGGGGGTTTAACAAATGGTGGGCCACAAAAAAAAAAAAAAAAAAAAAAAAAAAAAAAAAAAGGTAAACCAATTACAGAATCCAGCGATTCGATACATTTCTTATGTACCCATGGGTACTATATTGGATTTGAATCATATTTTGGATCAATCTATATTGATTGACTGCCTTCATTATGTTGTTGCTAGCAAATACCACTATTTTTTGTTTTGGATCTTCCAAAGCATTCCCACAGGAGATCCGGACCAATTTTTTTCTGATCCTTCGATAAAAAGATTCATTCTCTTCATAAAAAATAGGAGGTAGAACCAATAAAGATTTCTTTTTCGATTCATCCCTGGAGTTGAATACCTCATTCAATAATTTTTTTTGATCCAATCTGTAGGAATCAATAGAAAGGGCAAATCCCTTATGATACACCAGATCCGGCTCGGTTATTGATAGAGTTAATAGATCTGCCATTTCTTGAAATCTCTCTTCTGATTCAAAATCGTGGTGCAACGTGTATCCTCCCCTGTTCCGGTCATGGAATAGATGAAATAAATCAAAAAATGAATTTTGGTTCAAGAATGAAATCTTATTGGAACTGCCCATATCCGGTTCATCCTTCGGAACTATATCACATCCCGGATCTGATAAAATAGGATGAATTGAGACGGTATTTTGTACATACGTAATTATCTTGAAGATATCAACCATTTCTTTATTTTCCGATCTCCTGGAAGGGACAAAAGAAAAATCTTGTTGTTTCTTCAACAATTTCTGATCTCTAGTGGACCCCTCAGTAGGATTCGAACCCAGATGAAGTTCTGACCATCGGTCAGAGAAAAAAGAAAGAATTGATCTTGTAGGATTCCCAAGAAATTCTTCGATTTCTTCCGGAAGCAGATGATTATTCATCTGCTTCTCACGTTCCGTGAATAGCTGGGACATTGAGGAATCCCCAGAAAGGCATTTCGGGAATCGGTCTGATTCTATCTCTGTTCGTTCCGTTTGAATAAAGGAAGGATCCCAAAGAATCGATCTTTCTTTTAGTTTTAGTTGTTGAATCTCTCTTTGATTGATCAATGTGTGATATTCCGAATCCTCATTACTAATGGAATCAAAAT